ATTCTTGCTTTGCGTGGTCTAAGTAAATAAAAATAAATCTGCTTATACAATTTAATCTATATCGAATTTAAATATCAGAATAGCTGATATAGTCATCATTCAATGGGTCAGGTCCACTTACTTTTTCTTTATTTAGAATTTGATAGTGGGTGTTATAAGAACATTGGAGAAATAAGAACACCTTGGTTTGTCGATTAATAATAGGAATTGTATATATAGAGTATTATAGAATATTTCTGTTATGTCCCAGGACAAAAAATTTGTGAATAATGAGACATGAGGAGGACTACTATGTCACTACAGGTGGACTACTCCTAATACGTGCAATTATTCATTTTGCTAATCAATAAATGTTCAACTTCCTAACTCAAAGTCAGAATAATAAGAATTCGTTATAATGGTGGTTATCCTTTTCTTTTTAGAAAAAATAATAGAGATATTTTCCGCTGAAAAACGAAGGCTAAAACTTGAGTTTAGTGGAAAAAAAAGCCCTTTATCAGATTTGAACCGATGACTTACGCCTTACCATGGCGTTACTCTACCACTGAGTTAAAAGGGCCGTTTTATTCAATTCATGAATTAGCCATTTTTTTTTTTTCATTATGAGTCTACTGCATATATGTATATATGTACTATATGTACATAATATATACGTATATGCATAGGAGTTCATTCAGGAACAATAAATTGGATTTACTCCAAAATAAGATTATTATTTAGAATTTTTGAAAAAAATTCTAAAAAATCATAACATAAAAGAAAGTAGGAAAGATTTTTTGGATCTAGTCATACCATTAGACTATATTGACAATTCCAAAAAACTGCTCATACTATTATCATAGTATGATGATGGTCGGGCGTATATGCCCCTATCGTCTAGTGGTTCAGGACATCTCTCTTTCAAGGAGGCAGCGGGGATTCGACTTCCCCTGGGGGTAGGGTACTATGAAAGGAAGTTGATCATAGATTATCGATAAGCCTAGAATGAATTCTTCCTGGGTCGATGCCCGAGTGGTTAATGGGGACGGACTGTAAATTCGTTGGCAATATGTCTACGCTGGTTCAAATCCAGCTCGGCCCAATAATTCACCGCTCCATGAATATGATATAACCAATTTGTCTTCCATAAATGGAAATGCCTAATCCGTAGAAATAAAGAGAAAGAATCAATTTTTTTTCTCTATCCCTATTTTTCTCTTTCTGATCTTTCTAAGGATCTAATTCATGATACTTTACATGATACTTTACTTAATTAAGTAAAGTATCATGAAAAGCAAACAAAAAAGTTTAGTTCTTTTTTCTGATTGATTATCCACTTTTGGCCGTAAAATAATTATTGGTTACTAGTAATCTGTGTCACTCTCACTATAGCCCATATTATATGTGGATATGATATCAGTATATCATTCCTGTCTTTCTTACAATACGACGACTAGGACTAGAATGTTCTTATGATTACATTAAGAATATGTAAGATTAAGAATATGTATGCCATACACTTCGCTGGGATTGTAGTTCAATTGGTCAGAGCACCGCCCTGTCAAGGCGGAAGCTGCGGGTTCGAGCCCCGTCAGTCCCGAACTAGGATCCGGTGAATTTATCAATTTATCTCTCTCTTTTCACGGAAAAGGGGGACAGGAAGCAAGATCTAATCCCCAGTGGGGATCCTTATTTCTTTTGTTTTTTATTTCGCATTTATCATCACACAAATATGGATACGGGAATTTCAAATCTTTCCACTACTCCCGATTGATAAAGGAGAGACATATCATATGTACATTAGTACAATTGGTGGTATTACTATATTCAGTATTTTTAGAGATACCATCCTCGTCTTACTTTCTTTTTCGATTGTTCTTGATCAATGAAATGGAGTAGAGTGATCCTATTTTACCGGGAGTACATACAAAAATGGTATTCGTTTATTGTACGATGGACAATGAACTTAACATAATTACCCCGACAGAGTACTTTTCAGGTTAAACCACACCTTTTCTAGTTCTGACTTTGTTTGTGTATCCTCAATGACTAATTGTAAACAATCTATCTCATTCTCATTCAAATTGCAGACATCATTTTTGATGTATGCATTCCAGTACAAATAAATACAAGAAAGAGGATACTAATAAAATAAAAGAAAAGACCGAGCAAGGACCCTTTTCAGTAAATTTGTTGGAATATTTGATCTTTTTTATTTAATCCCTTTTTTTCCATCTCACCTCGTTTGGGTCTGTGTGTGACCCATAGAATACCGGTCATATAATACCTCATAATTGTAAGTATAATACACAGGAAGGAGAGTTGTATAAGATAAGGAAGACAGTAGGTTATAGAAAAGAAAAAGTGGAAGAGGATGAAAAATCCAATGGGATTCCTGATCCAATAAAAAATCCCATTTCGTAATTAGTATGGATAAAGGATCTTCCCATGTTATACTATTCAATTCTCGACGATGAATCGATTTGATAGATCAGATATTGTTATTCATAATATTGATCCTATTCAGTATCATCAGGATCAATTCATCCCAATGAATTTACAGGAGTTAAATTTCTCATCTCTATGGGATTACATCCCGAGTTATTGCGAAGAAAAAAATAAATAAATAATGAAATTATGGAAGTCAATATTCTCGCATTTATTGCTACTGCACTGTTCATTCTAGTTCCTACTGCTTTTTTACTTATTATCTACGTAAAAACAGTCAGTCAAAATGATTAATTTGAATCTGAATTATTAGTTCTTATCAATCCTTTTTTCAATGATTGAAGAAATGAAAGAAAGGGATTAAAAGAAAATTCCAAGTCTTAAATGAAATGATCTGGTTGGAATCATAAAGTGTGGTAGAAAGGACTATATATAGTCCTTTCTACCACACTTTAGAGTATTTTATATTATCTAATATTGTATACAATGATATTATCATATAAAGTTGTATTGTATACAGATATAGACTTTATCTAAATGGAGGGTTTATATAGATCAATTTACAATATGTATGTATATGATGTATTAGATGTACATCTAATCTAAATAGTAGACTAGTACATCGAAATAGCAGTCTAATTCTATTTCTTTTTTTCGCTACATCCACTCGATTTCGATCAACCCAAAATAATCGAAGGCCAATTCTTCTAATTCCTAGGTTTCTTATAATTTTATATATAGGTTCCGGGATCCATCAAAAGAATCAATAGAGGAAGAATAGTATATTCCTATACTATAGCAAAAGAAAACAAAACCAAGGAATTTTTTTGATTTCCCATCCCAAGAAGTCATTGATTGAGCCATTAACAGATCATTTACGAAGTTCTATGGTAACTTCTTCAGATTTTGAAAGGAAGTAGATTAGTAAAGGGGACTCGGACCATTTTTCATGCTTAAACATGACATGAGATGAGTCAAAAAAGCATAAAAAAATCTCTAGGAGTCTAAAATGTTAAATGTATGATATGTGGTGGATCACTCAGCGGAAGAAAGATCTAATTTTATTATGTGTAGAACCTCTTTGGACAACCACTAGTCACTTCCAGTAGAAAGTAAGTATCGTCGTAATCTAATAGCAGAACGATTTGTTCTTAGAACAGTGAAAGTAAAGAAAGAGAGAAACAAATAAAGAAAAAACTAGGGATTGGTTTTTTCTCGTTGTAATATCCATAATTCTGGTAAGAACAGGTTTATCCAAACAGAATATTTAGGAGGAATTCGGTTGGAAAAAATTTCCTATCATGCGTAGATTTGAGTTTTGAAATACAACAAAACTATAGGAATCATTCGTTGTTTGATCGAATGGTTATTATTCATTATTGTCTTTCCAGTATAATTTTGAAAGAGAGACAAGCTTTTTAAAAATAAAGCTTCGAAAAACGATCAATGCAAAATGATCAATTAAACAATTGATACAATTCGATTACTCAATCGATTACTCAATCGATTACTCAATCGATTACTCAATCAATTATTAATATACCTAGAGTCCACTCCTTCCCCATACTACGAGTGAAAGGGAAAATGTAAAGACTACCATTAAAGCAGCCCAAGCGAGACTTACTATATCCATGTGAATTATATCTCCTATTTCTATGAAGGAATTATTCCATTATTGATCAATAATCATAGTAGAATCAATGGCGCAGAGTCAAAATAGGATTCTGACTTAAGGCTATTGATGAACCAATTCAATGAATCCACTCGTAACAGATTCTTTATAGGATTTCTGGTAGAATTGGGAAGTATTAAGTAAAAATATGATACACACACCTTTTCCTTGCAAATTGCAAAGTAATGCTCCTAATGGAACATGTGGGAATAGTAAGACCTATTGTTTGTTTTGTTACCTTTCTTTCATAAGCAAAAATAAAAAAAAAATATACCATCAAGATAGATAACTATCTATTGGATACCTACATTTCCTATTTGATCTAAGCCTTACTGTCTTTCTTTCTGTGAAAGAATGGGGAGACATCACTACCATTATTACATACATTTTTTTTGTAATCTCCTTACACGACCAAAGAAATCTTTTTTTTTTTTTTACTTTGACTCTGTTATTCTATAAGATAAGAGCCGACCAACCATCCTGATTGAATGTTTGAGTACTCGGAGTCTCTCGTAAGTATGGATACAAAGTATCTTCAGTCCTTTCCACAACTCCTAAATTGATTTCCCATCAGTCTATCCAATCTAATTCCAGACAGAGTCAGTAGACCCTACGTTAGTGTAGGTAGTGTAAGATAATTAGGAAGTCTTGATAGTCTTTCGTATAATCTTTTCTTCAATCCTAGGAGCAAAAATGGAATGTCCTTTAGGAACCTTTGGATACCAAGATTTCTGACCTCTTACTTTCGTAGTTCTGGAATTAATAAGTAAGCCTTACCTCATCCCTATTGGTATATCTGTTTGGGCCGCTACCCAGAACCCAAACAGAACCCGATTTTGAGAAAACAACTTACAGTCTTTTATAGAACTATGTATTCTATAAATCAAGTATCGACAAGCTC